TGTAACCCAAGTTAATTCACGAGGTTTTTTAAATCCACCGGTAAGATATACACGAAATACATGAAGAATCATCATTAGGACCATCATACTTGCCGACCATCTATGAACTGATCGAATTAACCAACCAAAATTCGCTTCAGTCATTATGTATTGAACAGAAGTAAAAGCCTCAGTAACCGTCGGACGGTAATAAAAAGTCATAGCAAATCCTGTAGCTACTTGTACTAAAAAACAAGTAAGCGTAATTCCCCCTAAACAATAAAATATATTGACATGCGGAGGAACATATTTACTAGTTATATCGTCTGCAATCGCCTGAATCTCTAAACGTTCTTCGAACCAATCGTAGACTTTATTGAGATAGGCGGAACCCCCCCCCCCCCCCCGAGAACCGTATATGAGACTTTCATCTCATACAGCTCAAGCAAAAACACCCAAATACTAATTGCAACGGATATATAATGAAAGTTTGAAACCTTTTTATTTTGAATCAAAAATTCAATCTTATCTGACTTTAGTAAATAAGAAAAATCCGAAAGTTCCTCGTTATTTGCGGTGATACTACCAAAATTTCAAGTTGGCTAAGTCGTCTTTATGTTAATCCTTACGTGCCTCTTGAATCCACTCTTTTCCTATTTCGTTTTTAATTTGTTTTTATTGTATTGATAGGAATTCTCTTGTTAAGAAACCTATGAATTGATTAAAACCTCAGATTCATACTAGAACCTCGACGATTCAATAAAAAAACCTAAGTTAAGTAAAGTCAAGGATTCCCTGAGTAAGAACCCTTCGACTATCACCCATTCCATAAATAGATAGAATGCCTAAAATCTCAAAGACTTCCAAAATTTTTTGGAATCCGGATAGGAGATCTGAACATTAGGTATGAATCATAGTTCAAATATTTCTTAATCTATTTCATATATTCCGTGTTCCAGATACTAGAATAAATATCCGACGAAGGAGACCCATCTCTATGAAGATGACAGAGCCACACTCTGTACTATCAATAGGATCGATTATAACAAGTCACACACTCATATCCCGGAAATACAGAAACAAAAAAAATTCCGCGGTCAAACTCCCAAAATAAAGTATAAAGTATAATGGGCTCAAAGTACGAGCTCGAAATGATTCCTTTTGTATGACTTTACAATTTTTATAGACCTAATTCATTGAAATTCCATCCAATAAAATGGAAGAATTATAAATCTCCAAAATAATAGATAGAAAGATGGCAAAAAGAGCCATTGCGACGCCCATCAAAGGAGTGGTTCCCCACCCAGGGGCTACTTTACCATATTCCGAATTCAAGGGTTTTAATAAATCCCCTACAGCCGTTCGCCTTGGACCACCGTTCTCAACAGTTTGTGTAGTCATAAATCCTATTGTATTCATTGAGATCTGTTGACTTTGTATACCATTCCGTTGTAGTTGTAAATAAACGATCTTATCATGGATCCATTGAGGTTTTGAAATTTTATAAGAATGGAAACAGCAACCCTAGTAGCCATCTTTCTATCTGGTTTACTTGTAAGTTTTACAGGGTATGCCTTATATACCGCTTTTGGGCAACCTTCTCAACAACTAAGAGATCCATTTGAGGAACATGGGGACTAGTTGACGTAATGAGCCTCAAAACATTGCGAGGCTCATTACGTCAATTGAGATACTGAAAAATCATTTTATCTTTTTAGTTGGAACTTTAGGCGGTTCTCGAAAAAAGATAGCAAAAAAAATTATTCCTAAAGTCGACACTAAGAGGAATGTATAAACTAGTGCTTCCATAGATTTGATCGTAATTTACAATTATAGCTTTCATACCTGTTTGTTCCCTTTTATTTGTATTTGTGAGGGACCGTCTATCGGATAAAAAATAAAGAAATAACACGAGCAAAAAAGCAGTGATCAAGGTTTATCTGATCCCTAGGAAAAATTCCAGAAAGAAAACAGAGACGAAAGAAACCAAAGTCGTCTTATATCAGGCTACTTGTCTTCTTGTAGTTGGATCTCCAAGTTTTTGGAATGCTCCAAATTCGACTTGAGCATCCAAATCCGGATCAATACCAGCAAAAACATCTCTGAATAGGGTTCTAGCACCATGCCAAATGTGTCCGAAGAAGAAGAGCAAAGCAAATGAAGCATGTCCAAAAGTAAACCAACCCCTTGGACTGCTACGAAAAACACCATCGGATTTCAATGTAGCACGATCTAATTCAAAAATTTCACCTAATTGAGCGCGTCTAGCATATTTTTTCACAGTAGCAGGATCGCTATAACTGACTCCATTGAGTTCACCACCATAGAACTCAACAGTTACACCAACTTGTTCAACACTATACTTTGACTCTGCCCTTCGAAAAGGAACATCCGCTCGAACAATTCCGTCGCCGTCTACCAAAACAACGGGAAATGTTTCAAAAAAGGTAGGCATACGACGTACAAAAAGTTCACGACCATCCTTATCTCTAAAGATGGGATGCCCTAACCACCCAACTGCTATTCCATCCCCGTTATCCATCGAGCCCGCCCTGAATAATCCTCCCTTTGCCGGATTATTTCCGATGTAATCATAAAAAACTAATTTTTCAGGAATTTTCGACCAGGCTTCTGCTAAACTTTGATTTTCTGCCAGCCCTATACTAACTCTTCGATATATCTCTTGCTGAAAGTATCCCTGATCCCATTGGTAACGAGTGGGCCCAAATAATTCAATCGGAGTAGTTGCGGAACCATACCACATAGTTCCAGCAACAACAAAAGCTGCAAAAAAGACAGCAGCTATACTACTGGAAAGTACGGTTTCAATATTTCCCATACGCAATCCTTTGTATAGGCGTTGTGGCGGGCGGACACTCAAATGGAATAGACCTGCTAATATGCCCAATGTACCTGCTGCAATATGATGAGAGGCTATTCCTCCCGGAATAAAAGGATCAAAACCTTCTACGCCCCATGCGGGACTTACAGGTTGTACTTTTCCAGTTAGTCCATAAGGATCGGACACCCATATTCCAGGACCATACAAACCTGTTACATGAAATGCACCAAACCCAAAGCAAGCCACTCCTGAAAGAAATAAATGAATTCCAAAGATTTTGGGTAAATCCAAAGAAGGTTTTCCTGTACGTTCATCAAAAAAAATTTCGAGATCCCAATACACCCAATGCCAGATAGCTGCCAAAAAGCATAAACCAGAAAACATAATATGTGCCCCAGCTACACCTTCATAACTCCAAATACCCGGATTCGTTACAGTTCCTCCTGTAATACTCCAACCACCCCATGAATTGGTTATTCCTAAACGAGTCATGAAGGGTATAACGAACATACCCTGTCTCCACATTGGATCAAGAACAGGATCAGAGGGATCAAAAACTGCTAATTCATAGAGAGCCATCGAACCAGCCCAACCAGCAACCAAAGCCGTATGCATTATATGAACAGAAAGTAATCGGCCGGGATCATTCAATACAACAGTATGAACACGATACCAAGGCAAACCCATAGAAATTCCCCTTTATCAAAGATAGATAGACACTGCGTAACTTTATTGCATTAGAAAAGACTCTACTGTGACTGTCCTATCGATCCTCGCTATTCAGTAAATTATTGTAAATTATTTAAGAACGGGAGTTAATAGTTATTCTTTTTCTATTCTGTTGTTAATCTGTTATTACTAATATTACTAAAACCTTTGAATTGTTTAATTAACGGAATAATTATGTTCATAGGAACAAAAAGAAGCAGATTTATTCTATACTCGATAAGTATCAATACGCAATGGGGTTGAATAACATTTTCGAGTAACAAATACATACATATCTACTCATCACCCTATATCCTACTAATTTGGCTTTATTCCTTCTTTTTTTCTTTCTAACTTTTTGTAATCTATGCAAAATAAAATAATATTCTTACGTTTTTACATCAAAGTGAAATATATTACTTAGTTTTTTTCTTTAAGCAAATGCCTATTGGTGTCCCAAAAGTACCTTTCCGAAGCCCTGGAGAGGGAGAAGCATCTTGGGTCGACGTATAGTGCGACTTGTCAGATATACTGGGTCATATGGGATTTACCCGTTCTCTCCTCAATCGAGATATCCTCTGTTTCGCCCAAGAAGGAGTCATTAAATCATAAAAATTTTGGAGCGTGAAGTGCAATTTGACCCGTTTTGAGAGGATCCATATTACTATTTATTATTCTCAATTACAATGATTTATGGTTAGCTTGGCTGAACTAAAAAAAATAAAGTATTCAGGCTCTGTTTAGAAAAACCTAACTCAATTAGTAATATATCTACGATTCCTAGTTCGATCCTAAATGATTCCTATGTGGAATATCTGTGGGTTGATTTCAAACTATTAATCAAAACTGTGTAGAACGTATAAACTGAATTGAAAAAATAAGCAGAAAGTCATAAAGAAAGAAAACGGTAATAACAATATTTGTCCTATATGTGCAAATCCAAATCGAGTCAATTTTTACCCAGAGTAGAGCATAAACCTAAAAAGAGAAAAGAGACCCACTCAGGAACAAGAAAATATCATCGGGGTTGGTTGATGAAACAATACATCAATGAGAAGTTAATTCAATAAATTTAGTGACTTTTTCTTTATTAGAATTATAAGAAAAAGAAAGCAGTAAAACTCGTCTTTATTCAAGAATAAAATCTTTTTTAAATAAGAAAAACCCCGTTATGGGAAAAGAGATAGGTTTGGAATCCATACATTGATTCTTTTTTTGTTTTTGAGATTTTTTTGAACCGTATGCATCAAAAGGTGCGTGTACGATTCCGAAGGGATACAATTGTACCCTAATTAACCGACTTTATCGAGAAAGATTACTTTTTTTAGGACAAGCAGTTGATAGCGAGATCTCAAATCAACTTATTGGTCTTATGATATATCTCAGTATTGAAGATGATAACAAGAATCTTTATTTGTTTATAAACTCTCCCGGCGGATGGGTAATACCCGGAATAGCTATTTATGATACTATGCAATTTGTGCGACCAGATGTTCATACAATATGCATGGGGTTAGCCGCGTCAATGGGATCTTTTATCCTGGTTGGGGGAGAAATTACCAAACGTCTAGCATTCCCTCACGCTTGGCGCCAATGAGATTTTTATTTAAGAGAAAAAGGAAGACTGTGCCTTCGCCCTAGGAAATAGTAAGCAATAATAGCATGGCACTTTGCATTCGATATTCTAAATTTTTTGATTCTTTTGAAAAAATTAGATTTAGATTATGTATCGAGAGAGTAGTATGAGATTAAAGGGTATTCTCGATTTTATAATTGGGAGTTGGGTTTAGCGTCACAAACCTTTTTTGTTTATACTATCACACTATAAGGGCTCTTAACAATACTTAACAATATTCATGTTAGCAAAAGAAAAGAATCCAAGAGGTGCGCAAAAAAAATATTTTTTCTTTGATTGGAACAAAAAGAAACTTTGGGATTGCCGAATCACATCCAAAAGAAATCACATTAAGATAGAAGGCAACGGAGCCATCATAGTATTTTATACATATTCCGAAAGGAAAGACGGCTATTTGATCATTTAACCACCTGGGTATGATATACTCTATATTTCTCTTTCTTTTTTCAAAAATTTCAATAAAGAGACCAAGTTAGGTCAATCTTAGTGCAGAGCCGTATGCATATGCAAGAGGGATGCCTGTACGGTTGTTCAATTCGATCTTTTTCATATTATTCCATTCTTTTTCTTTATATTTCTTTTCTATACGCTTCATCATGTAAGCTAGAAAAACTTTTTATTTTATTATCAGGGTAATGATCCATCAACCTGCTAGTTCGTTTTATGAAGCACCGACGGGAGAGGTTATCCTGGAAGCGGAAGAACTGTTGAAACTGCGCGAAACCATCACAAGGGTTTATGGACAAAAAACGGGCAAACCCCTATGGGTTGTATCCGAAGACATGGAAAGAGACGTTTTTATGTCAGCAACAGAAGCACAAGCTTATGGAATTGTTGATCTTGTAGCGGTTAAATGAAAATAACATGTTCGTGATTGGAAATTTTTTAAAATATTTATTTTAAGAGAAATAGACATAATTCATAATCATCCGGTTAGGATCAATCTAAACCAGTCCATTATGTATCCAATTCAACATGCCAACTATTAAACAACTTATTAGAAATACAAGACAGCCAATCAAAAATGTCACTAAATCCCCCGCTCTTAGGGGATGTCCTCAACGACGAGGAACATGTACTCGGGTGTATGCGCGACTCGTTTCGATCATATAATGAGCCGGTAAAAAAACAAGGTGCCAATATCAATGATGAGTACCGGTAAGGTAAATAGAATAGAATCGAGGAGGGGGCCTTTTTTTATTTATTATTTATCTAAAACAAAGAACCCCTTTCATATTCCTGCATTGTGTATGAATTTTATGGCTTCTATTGGTGCAAATCGAATTACCGCAATGTAAGATGAGAAACAATTCTCCATTGGTATAAAATGATTATCCATTAAGCGGAGGAATTCTTTTTAAGCATAAAGATTACGCCCCTACTCTGTCAAGAACGGACTATTAAAGGGTCAGCTACCCAGCTAACTTTCCTAATTAAATACCGTTACTGTATAGATGGGTTTCGTTGTGAAAGGACTATTACTGGATAATTCATGGGTAGAGCAAAAGAGGATGAACTATACAAGTTCCCAATAATCTGGATTAAATGAAGTGAAGGCTCCGGTGTATAGAGAAGACCTCGCCGTTTAAGAAGTTACCATAGAAACGATGGAACCCACTACACTATTTCTTTATCCGTTTTATATTTTTTATTTGCTATATTTTTTATATTTTTGACACCTCTAAAAAATACAATTTCTTTCTTATTTCGAATTGAAATAAAAAAATTGTGGTTAGGAAGGTTATAGTAGCCAAAGCCATTGGAATTTCTAGTTTATACATTGGAAAAATCCGTTTTGTTATTAATAGATTAGGAAGTGTTAAAAGAATAACTAAAAGAGAACAAATCAATTAGTTATTTGTGAAAGTTTCATCGATTCAATGACTAGAATTAGACGTGGATATATAGCTCGAAGACGTAGAACAAAAATTCGTTTATTTGCATCAAGCTTTCGAGGGGCCCATTCAAGACTTACTCGAACTATTACTCAACAGAGAATAAGAGCTTTGTTTTCAGCTCATCGGGATCGGGATATTAAAAAGAGAGAGTTTCGTCGTCTGTGGATTACTCGTATAAACGCAGTAATTCACGAGAGTGTAAGATTCTATAGGTATAGTAGATTAATACATGATCTCTACAAGAGACAGTTGATTCTTAATCGTAAAATACTTGCACAAATAGCCATATCAAACAGGAATTGTTTTTATATGATTTCCAATGAGATCACAAAAGAAGTAGATTAGAAAGAATCTACTGGAATATTGTAAACGTGCTTTCCCGGAGTTCAGTCTCCGGGAAGGTAGAATAGAAATGATTAAGATAAAAAAGTAGTCAAAATATGAACTGGATTCTCGGAAAAGAACTAATCTTGTCTTTGAGTTTGGATTGAAATTATTATTCAAGAATAAATTCTTTTAATTCTGGTTCTAAGACCTGTAGTTCTATCGGTTAACTCTGTTCTTTCAAATTGTTTCTGATTATTGAGAAAGGGTAACAAAGATAAAATACGAGCTTGTTTTATAGCCATAGTAATTAAACGTTGTTGTTTCAAGGTCAATCTATTAACTCGTCGCGATAAGATTTTTCCCTGTTCGCTAATAAATCGACTAATTAAACTCATATTTCTATAAGAAATTCGATCCCCCGATTGAATAGGAGGCAAACGTCTACGAAAGGGTCGTTTTGATTTAAGAAAAGGTCGCTTGGATTTATCCATATTTTGTTTTATTATTTAATTTTATTCTTTTTCTCGAAAATTCTATTTCTTAATTTGAATTCATTTTAATTCAAAATGAAAATAGTATCTTTTCGATTTAGATTTCTATTTATATAGAATTGTTCTATTTGATTTAATTATAGATAGAATGCCACCCCTTATCCCTTCCTTGAAGGGGTAATATACAAGTACTCAATTCGATCTATTTCTTTATCTCCCCATGAATCGTATGCTTGTAACAATATGGACAGAATTTTCTCAATTCTAATCGATTAGGTGTATTGTGGCGGTTCTTTTGAGTAATATATCTGGAAATGCCCGTTGATACCCTATTAACGTTGTTTCGGGCACAGCTGGTACATTCCAAAATCACTGTTACTCGAACATCTTTACCTTTGGCCATGAATCTCCTTTTAATTTTTGATTTACTCAACTTTTCGATTTTTGATTCAAAACAAATAAGTAAAGGATAGAAGATTTCTAAATTTTATTTCAAATTGAAATAGAATATTTCATTTTTGATTTAAATATCTTGGATAATATTCTTTACTTGGACCTTCAACCCGCATTTCTATTCTACTCCCATTCTTTTATTATATTTTATTATATTAGGAATATTGATTGAAATTTAATTCGAATTGGACCCCTAATTTCCCAGATGTTAAAGAGAGACTTTATTTTTCCTTTTCCTCCCTTAATTTGAATTCTAAAAAAGGGGGAAAAAAGAGAAAATAGGAGAAGGGATTAGTCACAGATATTTGATTCTATCTTTAATCTTCTTCATTTCTTACTATGTTATTAACTAGAATGAAAAAAGGGGAATGTTAGCGCATCCGGAAAAAAACGATTAATCTCTATTAATAGACTCGCTAAAGCCCCAAACCATAGCGTACTTAGTACTGGTGCCACGGAGAGATATGTTTTTAAATCTCGCATTGAAAATCCTCCTTTTTTTATTTTATTGTAAAAAATAAAATATATATGATTCGATAGATAGGTCCTTAAAGACCAAACCACCCATAGTTGTACACGTAATGCCTAATACCTAATTAAAATGGAATTCCTTTATTTTATTATTAATAATTATTCAATGATCCAGTAAAAGTCAATAAGATAGTACCTTATCATAAAATTATAAAATAACTAAAAAAATCTCCCTCTTGCCGAGAAAATAAAAAATACTGATTTATTTTTGTATCCAAATCTTTTACTATTATTATTATATGTTAAATGAAACAAAAAAGACGAAATGAGCAAAAATATGTGGAAACTAAGATAGAAATTCTATACAATGAAACTGTGGAACAAAAGGGATGTGGCGCAGTTTGGTAGCGCGTTTGTTTTGGGTACAAAATGTCACGGGTTCAAATCCTGTCATCCCTACCTATTACTGCTACTACTTCAAGGCGCAGTAACGAGGAATCGACGAAGATCAATTCAAAGTGGACAGAATCTTTCATTTTTATCATACTCTGGGGTTCAAAAAAATACAGCGCTCTTAGTTCAATTCGGTAGAACGTGGGTCTCCAAAACCCGATGTCGTAGGTTCAAATCCTACAGGGCGTGATTCTTTTTTCTTAGATAAAATTAGATTGAAAGGGATTCAGTAACTTACCCAGCAATAGGGATTTGACCCCCTGTGGATTAAAGAGGGGAGGAGGCCAATACAATAAAAAATAAATTTGAATTAATCAAAGGTCTAACTGATCCCCGCGCCTGTATTGTAAATATGCAGTGACGAATAATCCAGCTAAAGTAATAGGAATTAGACCTAAGACAATTCCAAATAAAAAAACTTCAATCATTTCAATTATCAATTAGTTGAAAAAAAGGAGGGAATATCTATACTTAAATAGTAATCCGAATTGCCATGAATCTCAACGATTAAGGGTTGAAAATCGAAACTATAAATAACTCTAGAATACACGGAATCTTGAAGAAAGTTTTCATTTTATGAATTCTTCATTTTAAATAAGTTGTATCTTGCTCAAACCAATAAACAGAGCAGAGGTTATCGTTAAAGCCGCGAGTAGAAAACCAAAAAAACTAGTTATAGTAAGCATAAGGGGGCTAAATGAAATCTTTTTTTTATACATATGTTTCTAAAGCACTTACCTTA